CTGGAAGCTCATCCTCTTCTTCATAAATGATCCGCTTGCCCCGAAATGCGGCCCCCTCATAGTGAAATCCCAATGAATTGGGTTCGATACAATCCAATAGAAAGCCCCCAGGGTGCCATATTCTAGGAGCCCAAAAAATTTGATTGCATAAATCCTCCTCTATTATCTGTTGTGGGTCGAGGACTCCTTCCCCTTCTTCAAACTCCGATTCGTATTTTTCATAGAGAAATCTCTGATCAACGATAGAACAAGATCCATTTTGCATATCGAAGGGATTCCTCAGTTCGGGCCGAAGCAATGTCACTCCTCGATCATTATCAAACGGACTGTAATCTTTTTCTGTCCGTGAGGATCCCGTCAGAGCGCCTTCTACTTCTAATAATAGGCCATGAACTAGATCAGAATCATTCTCAACGAGTCCATAAGAAGTGATCCCATTTATTTCATCGGGTCCGGGTAGAGACCAAAGATCTTGAGCGACCCATCCGGCAGAACAACTCAAAAGATAAAGAAGTATCGTAAATTTCTTAATGCTCGTTCCAAGTTCGAAGTAAAATTTGTACAAATAAGAACCCCCTTCGTTACATGATTTCTTCATATACATATAGATAGAAGATATTTGAATGGGGCAATGACTTAGAAGTACATTTTGTGCAACAGCCCTTCCTATCTGATAGAAAAGGATTCCATGATCCTGAACCGATCTGACCTGGGATCGCAAATACCAAGTTTGTCTATGAAGAGCGGATCTCATTGTATTACAGTCTATAATTGATTTCTTCTGTGTAATACGAATCGATAGGGCCTCATTGGTAAGTGCTACAAGATCTAGTGCATTGGAACCCATGGTGATGGACCCAAATCCATTTGTATGGAACATTTTATTTTCAAAGTAAAACCCCCTAGTATATGTTAGAGTGAAAAAGTGCTTTCGTTGTTGTGGAATAAGAAGCCTTCGTATTTTAATGAATGTATTTAAATGATTCGGAGCTATTAGAGCGGGATCCACTTTTTGGGGTTTATGAGTCGAAGCAATAACGACATTTTTTCTAGTAAAACTTCTTTCAAAATCCCTGGAGAGAAAGTTCACTAATAGACCGAGGGATAAGGAATTCGACTCATTCACATCCAGATCATGAATGTTTGGAATCCATATTATGCAAGGAGACATTGCTTTTGCTAATTCGAATTGAAGGGTGATATAAAATCGGTCTATTTCCGGCATCATATCCATAGTTAGCGCATTCATCATAGTAAGCAGATCCAGCTCCGTCTCAAGATCCATATCGTCATCACTCTCCATATCGTCATCACTCTCCATATCGTCATCACTCTCATCCATAAGAAAACCATTTTTTTTATCCAGGAACTTGTTCAGAAATACCGTAAGAAAAGGAACATAGGAGTTTGTAGCTAGGTATTTGACCCAATAGGATCGTCCAGTTCCTATAGAACCTATCACTAATATACCCCTAGAGGGGGATGATAGGGCTGCTAAGCGGAGCGAAAATGGTTTTCCATGAGATGGGAAATGAAAACGATTAGCCCCACATGAGGTTTGTGAATAAGTGATTGTCTGATAATGAGCAAGGAATATCCGTCTTTCTGCTAAACAGGATGTATGGAACTCATAATTCATGAGATACTTATTATGAATGTCAACTAAGTATCGTAAGTAAATTGCTCCCGGTTGTTCAATGATTTGATAACCAGAGTCATTCTTTGATAAATGATCACGATGAGTCAGACTCCATAGAATTTGATCAATCCTTTTTTCTATCGTTAAGGTGGAGAACTGAACCAATAATTCTCTTTCTTCATCATCCATCGAATCACTGTTCGCGAGCCAGGATTCTATTTTATCATCCATCCAATCACCGTTCAAGTTTTTTTTTCTTATCAATGAATAGAGATCTTTACTTGTATGACTTAGATCTCTCGTATTTCTCGAAAAAGTGATTCGATGGATGGGATTTGGTATGATGATACTTATGATGAGATCGATGATATCGATGAGATGGATATTCCAATCTTTCTTAGAGCGTATTGATTTGACCCCATAAGCGGGACCACCCAAAAACATGTTGCCGACAGAATAACACCGTATTCTTTCTTTTAAAGAATCTCCTAATTGTTCCAGAACAACTAGAACGATTTTTTTTAACCTGAAAGAATTCAGTTCAGATGTAGGATACCTATCCAGAAGTTTTCGCAACTCCATCATCAATGACGGAATCATCAAAGATTTGACCTTTTCGAACTCTGTCTGTAACTCAGAGGCTCGGGAAACAAAGATAAGATGTGTACGAACGAGATATCCAGCAACAAAAAGAAGGATAAGGATGGAATAGAGGAACTCCCGAACATTTGGCGATCTCAGATGTGTCGATATCGATGACTCATTCTTTCGATGAATCATTTCTTCGGACAGAAGATTATGTAAACACTGACTCGAAATCTCACTTATCAGATTCCGTTGTGGAAGACACAATTTTTTCTGAAGAATCATTCGCCATGATATATCTGATCCATGAATCATATCATGAAAAATGGATACAAATTGTTGACTGCTACTTCGTATTGGCAATAGGTCTGAAAAAGGATCTAAAAATATCAAATATAGATATTTGTACCCTGTCGAAGTAAGGAACCATGGCATATATGTTTGGAATAGATTCCATTTTGAGAGAGTTGAAAAAGCACTTTCCCGTGGAAAGGTTCTATCCTTCTGCCCTTTCTCAACGCATTTATTGAAACAAAGACTCTGTTTTTTCCTCTTTTCGGATGGTACATCTTTCTCAGAACGTTGACTGGGAATAAAACTCATGTTTGAATTGAAATGGAGATACGGAAGCAAGTGAATCCCTTCTGAATAATCATCAGATAGATTCATATCTGAAAGAGGTTGACAAGAAGTGCTTTCAAAATGGACGACTCTTGGTCCATCTTTTAGAGGTGTTCCAGAAATGTCTGCAATCGAGTCAATAGCTCTACGAGCGAATGGATCGGTACGAGGAAAATGGAAAGATTTGTACAATCTATTCGTTTCGTCACCACTTTTTGGAAAATCGTTAGGTATGAATATGTATGATACCTGTGACTCGATTGGTGAAATAGTCTCTCTCTCCAAAAAAGCATGTTTTTGACCGACGCACAAAGAAAATGTTTGATTGTGAATGAACAGGATATAGAGGAATTGTCCATACGTCAAATCATCATTATTGATACGGGTCCTTCTTTCCACATAAAAAGGGAATCTTTTCTTACAACAATAGAAGCAGAAGTTCTGTTGATTCATCAAGAATCGGAGTCGATTTGCTTTATAAAAAGAAGATATCAATGAACTTCTATGAAATGGTTTCGCGGGATTCAGCCAATTGTCTTGATCGTGGTATATCATTGAGAAGAAATAGGAATCCGTGTTTTCAAAGGATTGACTGCGATTCTTTCGAGTATGGAATAATGATGAGTCAATCATCAACTTTGGTATCTTATTGAACAAAAAAGGTGATATTCTTCCTCCATGGATCAATAATTTAGATTTTTGGGAAGTATCATGATCATCCATGAAGGGTTTCAATTGTTTAAAATGAACGATTTGAAGACCTATTGATTCTAACAACGGATTGCAGAGTTCATTCGGACCTTTTTCATAGATGTGGATCTCGGACCTATGAATGGGGATATTCCCAAAACTCACAAAGAAAAAAGGAAGTGAGTTAGACAAGAGAATCCACTTGGACAAAAGAAGTGACTTGGACAAATCTTTTTTGTCGATAACCCCACCACCATCCATCGAATATCGTATACGTAAGCGATCGAACACTACTATCCAACGGCTCTTCTGCTCGGAAACGAAATGTTCCTGGAATTGATTGCTCCCATTGGACCATTTGTATCTATATGCATTAGGATCCCGATTCATGGATCTCTCGATTCGATCAATAAAAAAAATAGGATCGAACCATTTCTTTTGACTCTTTTTCAAATTCGATAAATGTTGGTTGATCGTATATTTCATTATAGATCTATGATTCAGAGTCTCATTTCCTATTGGATCCCTTTGAATTCCATATTCGAAGTAGCGATCGGATATGAAAAAGAATCGATTCCATAAATTTCTTATGTACCCTTCGGTGCTATTATAGATTTGAATCATCAGATTTCGGATCAAGATATATGGATTGACTGTCTCCATTATGTTGTTGCTAGCAAATACCACTCTTTTTGGTTTGGGATCTTCCAAATTCCCGCTGGAGATCCTGACCCATTTTTTTCTGATCCTTCGATCAAAAGATTCATTCTCTTCATAAAAAAGAATAGGAAGTATCACCCATAAAGATTTCTTTTTTGATTCATCCCTGTAGAATACCTCATTCAAGAATTTTTGATCCAATCCGTAGGAATCAATCGAAAAGGCAAATCCCTTATGATACACTAGATCCGGCTCGGTTATTGATAGAGCGAATAGATCTGCCATTTTAAATATATCTTCTGATTCAAAATCATGGTGGTACGTGTATCCCCCCCTGTTCCGGTCATTAAATAGATGAAATAAATCCAAAAATGGATTGTTGTTCAAGAATGAAATATGATCACTTTCCATATCCGGTTCATCCTTCGGAACCATATCACATTCCGGATCTGATGAAATCGGATGCATTGAGACGGTATTTTGGTTATACGTAATGATCTTGATACTCATTTCTTTCTTTTCCGATCGCCTGGAAGGGAGAAAAGAAACATCTTGTTGTTTCTTCAACAATTTAAGATCTCTAGTGGACCTCTCAGTAGGATTCGAACCCAGATGAAGTTCTGACCATCTGTCAGAGAAAAAAGAACGAATGGATCTTGTAGGATTCCCAATACATTCTTCGATTTCTTCCGGAAGCAGATGAAAATTCATCTGCTGCTTCTCACGTTCCGTGGTGAATAGCCGGGACATGGAGGAAAATCCAGAAAGGCATTTCGGGAATCGGTCTGATTCTATCTCTGTTCGT